ATACTCTGTACGAAGTTCATGGACTTGAAACTGCCCGCACCCGCAAGCCCAAGCCGGTACGTTTTGGCCGTTGTTTTTTCCTGGGGCATCCTATGTGAAAAGTGTTGAGAAAGCATTTGCTCTTCGTAGCGCTATCACTCACGTCATCGGTCGCTTCTGACATTCCATTTTGCTTTTTTTCTTCCCGTCGACTGAGCGTAGCGGGCTCCGCGCCCGGAACGACGGAGAAGAAGGCCGGCCTATCGATGACCGAGCCAGTCTGACCCCCCTCCTGACCTCACACAACGAGCGAAGTCGAGATGTTGATGAGAAAGGGGCGAGTCTCGACGGCCAAAGAGTGCTCTGTCGAACTCCCCTATGCATCCGTCACGAATACGACGAGTGGTTTTTTTGGGTATAGCAGGACTTGAACCTGCGACCATTAGGTTAAAAGCCCAATGCTCTACCAACTGAGCTATACACCCGATTTGACAATCAGGGTTGGTGCGGAAAAGAGGGTTTTTCCGGAAAGCGCCTTTTCTTCGTCATCATATCACGACGGGCGCGGCTCTGTATGAGGCTCGTACTGCGGAGCGACGTCTGGGAGTCCTTTCCACTCATTGAAGATTCGGTATATAAAAGAAGGTCAACGGGGGAGACTACAGTAGCTCTCACTGAGACGGTATACGAAAGACGGTGACGGTCGTCTTTCTTTCCGGCGGGTTCGACCGAAAGGAGCTGTGTTCTATGGTTTGACGTTGTTCCGGTCGAGCACTCTCTTTTCTTTTTCCGAGTCCGTCTGACCAACCCGCGAAGGGTTGTGAGGCTGAACCAGGTACGAAGAATGAATCTATGCCCTCTTCCATTCTCAGGCACGGAAGTTGCTGGCCAGCGCCCGCTCAACTCTTCGAGAGCCGGACAAGCGACGAAAGGAGTGGTGGTTGGTTCCGATTCGACAAGTCAATAAACAATGTATGACGGTCCAGTACTGTCAGTACGGAGAAAAGCGAGATGCCAGCTTCCGAGCGAGAACGAGAAAGAGGCAGATGATCGGTCTGCTACGCTACGTACGTTGACCGTCGACGTCGGCAGATTCATCCAATTGAACCACCACCTGGGACTGGTACGAGATCGTCCGACTCTTTTTCCTACCGGAAAGGATGATGATGACAGCGGGATTCCCGACCATCCCTCCCGGTCTGTCTGGCCGCTGCTTTTGTCGAGTTCGATCTAGTCTGCTGGACTGTGACGGCGGAGAACTCACCAGATACCACAGCTTGCCTTCCCTCTCCTTTCTTTCTCCCCCAATTCATTCACCAGTGGAGTGGTCTCATTCCTGCCAGTAGTCGTTTTTGGAAAAGAGCCATCTGGCTAGTGAACAGCATAGGGAAAAAACAAAAGACGAGTCCAATCGGAATATGGCAGGAAAGCGGACAAAGAATTTCGTCGATTGACAGTTTTTCCGTGTCAGACGGTAGTTCACTCAGAGCTGTGGAAGGTTCTGACGCGGTAGACAGGTGGGAACTCGACGGGATGAAAAAGAAGCATACGCGATCGTCCAGCAAGCGACGAAAATGGGATCTCGGAAGAAATCGAACTGGGCAAGCACTGTGAAATGACGAAATCAGTATACTGCCATCTCTCCGTCTGACGACCTGGCAGGACGAGTTCCAGTCGGCAAGTCAAAGACAACATGACGGAAGTTCTTCACTGCAGTCAATCATTATGTACGCAGTTCGAAAACAAATCCCCGTCGACGACGAGTAATTACCTTTTTTTTTATCGGTTCATGAGCCACAAGTGAAGCATTGATCCGCAATGGCTCGGTTGTGGGTGGCATGACGTGTGCTTCTTGTCCGACATATTCGATGCTGAATTCGCTTGATAAAAAGATCACTCCGTGCGGAGCTGGTTCGATCCGAATAGACTCGAAAGGATCCATTTTATCCCTCTCTCCACTGTATTCCGTGATTCAACATAGGAGGACTGACGTCTCTGTGTCGCCAGAGCGGCCGGGATGACGAATTTCTCTCATGAGAGACCGAGGTCCGACGGAAAAAATACAGGGGCATTTATTTCTTTTGTTCATCATCATGCTGAGCGGAAAGATACCCGCTGTGGAGGAAAGATTGATGTATGGAAGTATTGCTTTGTCATGAATTGGAGGAACAATAACCGGAGCTCCCGTGGGATATGCTTTTGTCGAATATGAGGCTATTCTTTTTATTCTATTTCGAACCCCATGAAAAACCTTCTTTTGTCGAGTGAATGAGAAAAAGGTTGACACCACGGGTCCGGGAATGAATTGGCGGATGGCACCCGGAGCGAGAGCTTAACCCCTGACGGATTCTCCGGTGGGGGCTGACAATGGCTTTGACTTCATCCGGGTTGGTTGACTTCAATACCCCTCCGTCGGCCCTATGAATCGTCCACCCCATAGACGCCTGACAAAACACCAAAGACACACCTCGAGGGCAACATAGCGCCTCACGTTGGTTGTTCTCATTCGATCGAATGCACGTCTGAGGATGTTTAGATGTGTTGGGTTCCTGACTCTGCGAGGATGTCATCGACGGGGGATTCCATGATTTAATGTGACAGTTTCATTCATTCTTTCCGGCTCGGGTTGCACCAGCGTTTCCGAATCCGGCATCACTTGATAACATTTTGACGGTGCCCCCGTTGATATCCGTGGTGCTGTTTTATGCTGGTTGAAAGGCTTCCTCCTACTCGACCCGGAGGGGGTCAATCTTTCAAAAACCTCCGACCAGTCCTCTGCTTCTGATGTGTGGGCCAGAGCCGAATCAACCGGAACAAATATCCGGATATGACGGCGCTTTCCGGAAAAACCCTGAATCGTCAGCTCTTCTCTTTCGTCATTCTTAAGAATTTGACTTGGCAATACCGGGCCGAAAAAGTGACACCGTCACGTCTCAGGGTCGTACGCCTGGAACGACGAAGGTTCGTCGTACAATTTCGGCGATTACAAAAAGAAAGGCGCTTTCCGGAAAAACCCTCTCCCTGTTTGTCTTTCCACTTCCGTCGTTCAGGAACAAACACTTCGCTAAATTATTTTGAGTCCCGGCCCGGTTTTTCCCCACTAACCAATTATGTTACGACCACAGAACAAACTTGGTTGACGAACATGGTTTATGCGCCGCTAATGTAGCGGCTTGTCGAGCATTTGAAAAACTTACACCATCCATCTCAAATGGGATTTGTCCCGTGGACACACGAGCAATCCAACCCGTAGGATTTCCTTTTCCTCTTCCCATTCGGAATTCTGTGGGTTTCCCCGTAATAGGAAGATCTGCGAGAACTCTTACCCATATCTTACCATTTCTTCGGAATTGTCCGCTCATAGCACGATGGAATTGTCCGATTATAGCCCGACGCGCTGCTTCAATGGCTCGATATGAAAGACGACCAGCTCTACAACTTTTGGTGCCATATCTTCCAAAACCAAGTTGTGTACCGTCCGGTTTGCGACCCCTACTACATCTGCCTTTCCTATATTTACAAAACCTCGTACGTTTCGGATATAGCATTTCTTCTCTCTTTTCTATCGTGACAACTCCTCTTCCCTCTGGTAGTTTCGCGCCGTCGCCGTCGATGGAAATTGGCTTCGCTGCGCCCTGAATAAGGACAAAAGCTGCATGAGAAGATTCATCCCATTTTGGCGAGAGGGAGGCAGTCAATCACTTTTTCCGGGCTACGGATTTTTCGGTCGGTTTATTCTCGAAATGAAAGGAAGTCATTCGGAAAAAAAAACTGCCGGTTTCGTCGACGGCTTAAAACGAACGACTAGTCATTGACGAAACGACGGCGATTCCATCGGGCGTCAGGCTGCATAGCTACAGGGATTCCTTTCCGACGCCTTTCATGAAGAAGTTTTGCCTGCGTGCAAACTACCTACCCCTTTTCAAAAGAACGTCGATTTCAATCTCAACAAAGAAAGAACTCAAATGAAAGCAACATTGCTTGTTGTCCTCTCTCTCTTTCTTTTTGCCTGCCTTGTGGAGCTTTGGAAAGGAGAGAATTTTGACGAAAGTCACTCTCGGAAACTCTCATTTTATTGGACGAGAGAGAGTCAATATGATATTGGCGTTGGTTCTACCAACGAAACGAAGAACGTCTTTGGTCTTTTTCATTCGTAACCCTCTCTGTGACGCGGGCCCACACCCAGACTCTGACTTCAATGGTGGGAACAACCTGTTGAAAGATCTAGAATCACCAGTTGTTTATTTAAGATATTTGTCAGACTGAAGCTGCGTGGGTAGCAGTTTCCACGAAAGAAGATAGGAAAAGATACAGTCAGGCACCAACCCTCGATGCGCGCGCATCCGTTTTGTTTGAATCCCGTGGTACTCGTGTGAAGTTGCTCATTTTTCGTCAGATCTCCTCCCCCCCTGGAACCTCAGGTTGTGCGTAGACTTTCGGGTGCTGGAAAAGGTAACCATCCAGAACGACGTACCCCATTCCGCTCATTGCAGACTTCTTTGACCGGGTGCGACGGTACTTCACCAAGCTTGACTTGAGGTCGGGCTATTTTCGACGTTCGAATAGCAAACAGAAGGGGACGAGCCGAAGACTACATGTCTTACTCGGTATAGTGCCTTTGAGTTTATGGTCATGGCGTTTGGGCTGACTAATACGCCAGCCACGTTTTGCACGCGGGAGATTCAGACCTTTCACGACTACCTCGACGACGTTCGTGGTGACGTCTATACGTCGGATGAGATAGTAGTGTATAGCTCGAGACGTCGAGGAGCACGTTGAGCATCTGACGGCTGGTGCTACGCAGGCTGCAGGAGAACCATCTCTATGTTAAGAAAAAGAAATCTTCCGTCTGTGCAGGAGCGCATTATCTTCCGTCGGACATCAAAATAGGAAAAGCCCGCAAAAGCATGATATAATCGATCATCACCATCGGCTCTCACTCTCCTGCATCATCGGAATCGAATGCCGCTTTATAGAGCCTGACGGACGTTTAGCTCGTAATCTTTTTTCATCCCCGCTACGCTCACAAGGGAAGGAAGGGATCTCATGGCCATGAAATCCTTTATTTTCCCGCTCTCCATCACGGTACGCCGAATGAGGGTTCACCTTTCTTTCCAGGATCCGGTGTGATTTGAAGCATGTATCCACCCAAACAGAATTGTCATTTCTCCAACTACAAAGATGAAGGTATGAGATTTGTGGTTCCATCGTTCTGCAAAAGCGCCGGGAATGTCCCATTTGATGCCCCTTCTTTTAAAAATTGAGAAAAAGAACCCGTGAGACGGTCAAACCTGCCACACTGTGTCGGGAATATCTTCCAAATAAAATGGAATCCAGCTCGGATTTCAGAAGTGATCATCGGGAAGGGATAGGGATGGCGCATTGGCGTCGGTTGGCGGCTGGCGAGCGTCAGCTCTCGTCCTGTAGCTGCTGCTGGTAGACCGGCAGACCGGCTACCATATGCAATCATTTCATTTTGAGCCGTCGACGTTCTTCTTCCTCTTTCGACGTCCCACGTCTTTTATATTTTTCATGAGCCTCTTTTTGACGAACTCCAACATTTCCAAAAGAAGATCTACACCACAACGTCAATCCTATTATTGAATTCCCGTCAGCTTGTCAACAAAGATACCAGCTGCCTTGCCTCTGCCTTCGAAAGAGTTCCAGCACGAATTCACCACAACTCATCAAAACGGGATTGGATTTCATAACAAACCGTTTCGATCTCCTCGTACGAGACTTCCGTCGGTGGAAATTCTCGAATCCTCGTAGCTGACCCTTCGTCGGATATATAATTCGATGGTTTCCCGAGTCCTCAACTTTCGTCGAGCAGGTTTTGGAAGTAATGAACCGCCTCCGTCACCATATCTTCCGGATCTTTGATCAGGTTCCCGAATCCGTCTTTTTTTTTAATCGACAACTCTGACGTTTCGGGATTTCCTAGTTTCGAATGAGGCATGGAAAAACGTCGGAATTACGATCTCCAAGTTGCAACCAGTCAATCCTCGATTTCTGGCAAAGGAACGACTCTTCATCATCGACGTTTCGCTTGTAGCTCTTCGCGTCAGGAGCCTTTCTTTATCAGCGGAAAGTGAGTTGAGAGGGTCCAATTGTCTCCTAGTTTGGGGATTATAGACGCTCGGCACGTAGGGAGAACTGCATCTTGCACATTACCTAAAACCTCGCGATTCCAAAGCTTCAATGCCTCGTCGGAAAGCTTTCCGCTTTTTCACAACCACGAACATAGGGCAGCCCTGGATTGGAGTGGTCCATGCCCCTAGCATTTTCGTCGGCTTCTGTAGGGGGAGGTCCGACGTTGGTTTGACATGAAATGTGATGAAGCTGGGTATAGATATGGGTCGAGCGAAACTAAGATTTTCATTGTTCTTCCTTTAAATATTACCGTCGTTTTCCTGGTTGCAGCTTTGGTCGGCTGTTCCAGTGAAGAGTGTATACTGAATCTGACAACCTGACATTTAAGAGCACCAAAGTGCGTGCTGTGCCTTTTTCTTGTTCTGCTCTGTTACATCTTTCGTCGCATGTTTATATTACTCTTTAAATTCAGCCAACCTGGTTATGGAATTGGCATTCCCTAAAGAAATTATGCCATGGGGTTGTTTCGACGTCCCTGGACCTATATTTTAGGAGATTATGACCAGCAACTGGCACACCATAGACGAATAGGCTATTGGCTGAGCCTAAACAAGACGCATTGCCTCTGTCTTCATGCAAAACACGTCTACCACGCTGTGAGCAAGCATGACGGGGATCACCTTTGATGATCTTCTTCTAAAACGATTGGGTAAGTACATCTCGATGCTCATCAACACACAGATGGCAGGCGGAATACGTACGTTGTCCGCCCCACCGTCGTCATACATGTTTACTCGGATAGCCGACGCTCGCGGGCGGCAAAAGGACTCCAACCAGCGAGCTACAGGAACAGGAAAGATCGTCGTTGTTCTAGCTGTTGTTCGCTTGGCTGACGCTCGTCTTTCTCTTTCGAGCCAGCAAGAAAACCCAACGACGCCCTTCTCTCTGTGACGTTCTGGCGCGCCCTTCTCCGGTTGAAGCGCTCCCGCGCATCCATACGAAGAACTCCCGCGCTCATCTCAAATAATGCTTCCGCACGAACAAGCTGAAAAACGGATGCTAAATCCCGCGCGCAACGGCTGTCGAAGCCGTTGCTTGCTGGATTCTCCCGCGCTTCTTCTCCATACGTCGGTTGCATGGGCTCAACGTAGCCTTTTTCTCACTTCCCAATGGACCGGTAGACGGCCCCACTCCTCATCCCATCAATGTCCCCTCGATTTTTTGGAAAAAGGAATCGCTTCCGTCGATGACGTGGATGCCTCATTCCGCAGTCGACGATCCATTTCGTTTATCGATTCACTTTCTCTTTTCCGGTATCCCTTGGCCAATCTCCTGAAAAAGGCCTTCCTATCCGGCAGCTGTATTTAGAGTCCCATATCTCTTGCGACCGACCGGCCGGTGGTCGTAACTCCTCGTGAGCAGTCTGTCGGGGATAATGCTGTTCCTGCTCGGTACGAGAGATATTTCCATCCATTCCTCTCATTCTTTGTTTTGATCCGGCTTGACGATATGCGGAAAGGGAGAATCTATCCGACCGAAGATTCCCTTTTTCTTATCCTCAGGAATCTTGACATCAGAGATGTGGTGATGCAACTCTATACTGGGACTGGCTACCGCCTCATACTGATTATCTCCTGGCCTATGGCACTCAATCTGATGAGTTGAGCAATGCATTATTTGCTGATGGTCCTCCCTCCAGTTCATGGCTCGAGCCGGGTGGCATTCCGACGGCTTTTGGCATATTGCCAACGACGAACCTGTCCTATCTACCGCTAAATGAAAGGAATAAAGCACAGCATATTACTTTTGAAAATGTATCACCGGAGTAGGTAGGTTAGACATGTCGAATCGCACTTCTCCTCTCCTCTCCATTTAGTACTCCAGTTCTTTCACTTGACTTGTCTCTGTAGGGCGAGTTCCACTCATTCCCACATTCTTCCGCGGCAAATCCCGAAAGGGCAGCGACTTCCCTTTCGGTCACTGTCGGAAGGTATCTCAGGCGCTTTCCGGAAAAACCCTCTTTATGGCTGACCGCGTACATCAATGTCTCCCCTCCCCTCCGGCGGACGACAGGACGTTTGTCGCACGACGGCCAATACCCTAGAGAATGCATAGCCCAAAAAATGATACTATCTCCCCCTACATACGGTGACGGGCTACTTTTCCATCCCGACGTGAAGAATGCGTTCCGTTCCTTCACGGAGACGTCGCGACGAATCAGTCGTCGGAGGAGCGCGGTAGGCCTAGCAGCTTCGGCTTCGCCTTGCTCAGGAGGTTAAAGGCATCTCCTTCGGGAGCATCTACGTTTCCAGGGATATAAAATTATACAACAAGACGCACCATGACGGTGGTCCTTCTGTGATCGGGAGGGGGGATGAGAATGGAACGAAGAAGAAGTGGCGGCCATTGTCAAGCGTTTCCACAGATGAGGGAGAACTGGTCTCCGATCTCGGAAATGATCGACTCGACAAAATAGATGCTCAAGTGGAACAATGACGTTCCGTCATATTCTGACTATTGATCATAAGCATCTCCGGTTCTCGCCAATAGAAATAGTTGACCGGATTTCTCAAATCTGTTCGAGAGAGCTCGATCGAAAGAGCATGAAAGAGCTCAGGAGGGCAATCGGTCTGAGTTTCGACGTGCTCGCGTCAGCGTCAGATGGTGCATTATACCCCGATGATGCTCCATGCGTCTGAGAGATTGGTATTTAAATGCATGTTCTAGGGATGAGAGGAAGAGCATGTAGCTGGCAAGCGTAAGCAATGACGTGCCTTTCCGAGCGACCGTCTACCGTATTCAGACAAGACCAGTCCCTCGTCCTTCCCTGCCTTTAGCTGCAGCCTGCTCCCTTTTTTTAGAATGTATGAATCCAAAGCGATTCAGAAATGCATTTCCCCTCCGAAAATTCCCCCTATTTGTTTACAGCTTTATCTCAGCTCCTCTTCCTGAGCCTCGAGAGAGAGAAGGGGCTGACCCCGACTAGATCCATTGACGTGTCCGAACGAATCGTCCGGTTATGCATCAAACCGACGCTCATGTGTCGACTATTGAATTCGTATCGACTCGATAACTCAAAAGAGTGATCATTCAAACTGATATTGAACGAAGCTGAAGGAGCTGCGCGTCCTGAAGGAGGGAGCTGCGAGGTATGGCCGGGAGCGATCAGAAGATCGGCCCAGGTACGCTCTGAATCTCTGCGACAATGGATTCCACAGTGGTTGTTGCAGGTAAGGGAAAAAGCCCCGGAATGTGGTTCTGAGAGGAAGGTCTCGTTCCCGCGGACCGGACAATCGAGATGATAGAGGTATAGCTCTCGGTCGACGGAAGCTCTGATCAAGCGCTTCGACAAAAGCGGAACAGGCCAGGCTAGTTCCGAAATTGGATGCCGACGGGGGAAATCCTGGTGGACGATCTGAGTGTTATGGAAGAGGTTCAGAACCTCCCCGAAAAGCATCCTGCGCTCGACGAACGAGAGATAGGAAAAGAAAAGGCCGTCATTCATTCCCTGGCAGGAATAGCGGCCGTCGAAAAAGCGGAAGTCATTGCGTCAGTTGACATGAAAGAAAGGGCCTACGACGCGCACTTTACACCGTGTCAAGTGACGCTTTGAGGATCCCCGAAGACGACGACCCATCGACAAAATTTGCAAAAGCCATTTGCCTACACAAAAATGGCCATTGCGACCGTTTTCAGTCATGTTCTGAAAGAAAACCCCACCGACGGTCAATTCAGATTGGTGTGTGATGATTGCAACAATATGAAAGCAGTCAAAATTCTCATCTTCTGCTTTTCTCACGTCAAATGTCTATGCGTAGGAAACGCAAGATATGACAACAATCACCGTCGATTTTCTTTCCTTACACCGACGAATTACATTTGACTTTTCATTTATTTTTCTAGTAACCTTCGTCGACTTGACAGGAAATTTTCTCTTCATCAGTCCAGCAGCCTCCATGGATCCTAGCTTTCATTCGCCGCCGGAGTCATCAATGAGCTTCCTCGCTATGACCACCTCCTGTAAGAGGCCTAGACTTTGTTACCCGACAGCCAGGGCGCATAGGAGGTTCGAGAAAATGATGTGTATAACCTCTCATACGTCATAGGTTATGTGGTTCCCCGCTCAGCTATTTCATAACGTAGTTTATAGCATATTGTAAAGACGTCTGAAAAGTTTCCCTCTGACGGAATTTTCCGATCGACGCATTCGGTAGCATTCCGGCAATCGGGATGGAGATAGGTGCTTCGGTCGATAGGTATGCGCAATCGGTGCGCATTAGAGAAGAGGAAAGCAAGCTCAGTAGAATATGAGAGCAAAGCCGACGAGGTGGGAGGGAGGGTAGCCTGAGTTGTACTTCCTTTAGTACTGGTAATACTCTGGGAAATAGGAGTGGAAGGCTGGCAGTAGCATAGGGGCTAAATGGAATGAATAAGCCTTTGTACTGTGTACATTAGGAGGTTAGCCCTTAAAGAGAGATGCAAGTTGACCAGGGGGGTTATAGAGTTCGCGCGTTGAGTACAGTACAGAAAAAAGTATGCCGTCATTTGAGTGACGGAATGAATAGATCAACCCTCCGCAGTCGCCATCATTCCATCTACCGATCTCCTGCCCTTTCTAACTGTACAACGTCGCTTTCCGCATTCCGTCGAGTTCAGGATTCGCTCTCAATGGCTTTCTTTCATCGTAGAAAGATGTATTCCCTTGGCTTTCCTGGCAGAGTGCCTGCTTCCTTTCTTTCGCTTCTTTTTCGCCTCGTCGACATGCGCTACTGCTCGATGCAATTCATCTCGCTTTTGGATTGGATTAGGTGATTGTTTAAACAGCAGCGAATGGTTGGAGGATTCTTGTTGATTCGGCTGCGGAGGATATTGACCCATGTTTTGTTCCGTCTGCGCCGACGCGGCCCCGGCTTGCCGGGGAAGGTTCCCGCTTGGGTTCGTCGATGTGGCACGGGCCCTATACTTCAGCTATCGCGCGGGATCGTGTCTTCCTTTTGTTTGCGATTTACTGAAAGGTGCCCTCCGTGCGATTCCTGAACGGGGTATTTTCTTCCCGTCGGCATGAAATGAACTAGCTGATCGAGGCAGAAGTACCTGGAACGGGAAGCTTTCGCCGAAAAAAAGTAGTGCGGTGCGGTCGTCAGCCAAATGAACGAAAGCGATGACGGGCATTTGTATGGTCTGGAGCGATGACGGGCATTTGTATGGTCTGGATAGGCTTACGTCGTCTTATAGTTTAGGTGCGTCGAGATGTCTTTGGTTTCATCGCTTGTTGTTTCGTCTGGTTCGACCGCTGGTACGGGGGAGTTTGACGGACCACCGGGCCAGAAGCTTCTCAAGCTCACGCATTTACTTTTCCATTCCGAGACCAACGTCGTCGGGGCGGAAGTGGGATCTGCTCGACGGACCTACTGGTTTAGGTAAATATCTCATGCATTCCCCGACTGAAGAGGTTCTTTTTCGAGGATAAACTATGCGCTTTTTAAAAATGGTCGGAAAAAATGCACCGTTTTTCCGGAGTCTTTCCGGAAAAACCGGCTGGTTTTGATGCAAAAAAGACAAAACGGGATTGGATTTCCGGAAGGAAGGCGCTTTCCGGAAAAACGATCAGGAATGTCGATGGGTCTTTCCGACGGTAGGGCTGTTCGCCGTTTTAGTAGCGAAGAAGCGGGGGAAGTATCTCACCGCTCACGAGCGAGCAGGAGATCGAAAAATTCGTCTGACAGAACTCCTTCGTCGTAGCTAACTGTCGAAGTGATTCCCCGGTGGGAAGCACGAAATCCTTTCGAATCCGTTGACAGCGTTTACCTCGTCAGTATGCATGGGAGTAAGCGTTCCCTAGAGGGAGTCGCCCTCCGTGTCAAAGTGTATTGGTAAGAGAACGAGCTAAAGTGACGCCGACGATTCGACGGAGTCTGGCCGTGTAGTATTGAGACCAGGGATATGTTCGTCGTCGACGAGAAAAGGCAAATCGACGCTATATCCCTCTTCTCTTTCTGGTCCCGCGACTCCGCTGACGGTTTAATGCTCTGAGCGGACGTGTCATAGTCGATTCCCCTTGTCTTGACGAGGGTTAGGTCAGTTGGTTGAGGGGGGGATCTCCTCCCGATCCCACCTATTTCCCTCCCCTTTCTTTTCTGGTTTGACGAAGTCGTTGTGTTGTCTGCCTGCTTTCTTCCCATTCTCCTATTCCCTGAGCCTTTCTGCCTGTTTCTCCCTGTGGTGTGTCAGCGTGTCATTCTGTTTCTTGTTCTTCCCGTTCCTCTTCTTTTTCCGAAGCCGTCTGTGTTTTATGCCTCTGTTCTTCTGTGTTGAAGGGTTTCCGTCTTTCGTCTATGTAAAAAATGGGTTTCTTTTTTTTCCCGTCATTACTCCGATGATATTTTTATCAATTCTTCCTTCGTCATAATGCGCATCGGAACAACGGTTGCTGGAAATTTCTTTTTTGCTTGGAAATGGGTGTTTTTCGCAGCGTTTGTTCCGCATTTTCTCTCGGGAATGTCTGTGTTTCTCCCGAGGCCCTCATGTGACTATTCCTCTGGGTTGCTAGTGTAGATTCCGTGTCTGGTTGCTGTCGTCCTTCGTGTTTGTATCCGAACTGGTCCTGAGTGTCTCCCCCCATGTGCGTTTAAGTCGACGAATATCTTTCGTTTATTTGTGTTGTTAAGTTGAAGTCCGTTTCCTTCCTTTCATTTCCTTCTTCTCCAGAGAAGTAGGTCATTGATTCGAGTTCTTTGCTCCAGGAAGTCCTCGTCCCCCGTCCCTGGTACCACCCCATGACGGTATCTGGGATCCCTTATGCGAGCTCCCTCCGGTAAGAAAATCTCCGTCGTTTCGGTTCTTCTGCTCTATTCTGCTTTCGGGGTGTTTGATTTTGAAGTCTCTATTGCAGTGAGTATCCGGTATGCGAACGCCCATTATTTTTTGTCTGTCTCATGTGACTCCCCCCTTCCGGTTCCTATCCCCCTGCGATTGAGTGCATGTAGTTGCCTAGGGTAAGCGAAACGTCAGTTGCGTCGGTTTCTTCTTTTGCTTATCCCTTTTCTGAAGTTTGACGGCAGTTCCCTCTGGCTCTTTCCTTTGGCTTGACGTCTCGACGCGGTGAAGTTCTGGGTAAATCCCCTCGCAAACGGGAAGTCTAGTGTAGGTCTTATTGCGGATTTCCCCCTCTCTCTTTTCTGCCTGTTCTTCTTCTGTTGAGAAGTCATTGTGTTGTCGGAATTGGGTTCATCTGTGTTGACATATTCTAGGCTTGCTGATTCCGGGCGCTCTGTTGTTTCTGTGCATTCTGCTGTGCTTGGAACCGCATGAATTTTTTCCGGGGAGTGATGGTAACCTAACCTCGTCGAGTTGGCTGCTGGGTCCGTCAGGGTATTCTTCGGCTTGCCTTCTCCCCCCTCCGAACTGCTCCTGAGGAGACCCGTCTTTTATACTCTCTCTGCATGCGAGCAGCTCGTTCAAAGAGTTGAGGGAATGTTCGGCGATCTCCTAGCACCATCGCTTCCGTCGATGGGCCCATGCAGGTTATCGATAACCATCTGTACTGCATCTGACTTTGTCGAAGTTCCATTTTCTTGCGTCGGGATGAAAAATTCCTCCATCGTTCCACAAAGGCGACCGGAGGGAGTCAAAACCGGGCTTCATTTTTTCCTCCACCGGCATCACAGAGATTGGGGGGATGTTCCACGAAGCCCGGTACGTCATACTGGCTGGTGAATCTGTCAATCACATCGTGAAAACAACGTGGAGCATCGACGGGGGAGAGATGAGTTCCCCTTAAAATGACTTCTGAAAAAGGTGGATCAATAAGCCAGGCTGGGAATCGACGGCTTCGGCAATCCCCACAGAAGGACAGCAAGTGATGATATGGGTCGCCGACCACATTGTATTTACGAGACGTCAGGTATCGTCGAAGCCTTCCGGCATATCCCCATCTGGATATCGGCAAAAATCCGTCGAATCCGACGCCTCTTTCCTCCCGTATTGGTCTGCTCTACTGCAGCTCGTATCGTATCGTATCATTGCCTCAATCTCCATCTTTCCGAGAGGCTTCTCCATGGGGACTACAGAACGATCATAGTATAACTCTTCAATATCAATAGGAGATTCATAAGCGAATCGCTTTCGAGGCCTCTGTCGATTGCCCCTCCATGAAATGACGGTGCTGGAGTTCTTTGCATCCGTAGAGGAGGCTCATCCATGATTGGGATGCTCAGGTAGCGTTCGCTGTGAAAATCGACGGGTGGCGAATCATTTGCATTGACTGCTGAAATGAAAGATTTGTCGGAACGTCGCCGAGAAGCGACGTCCCGGAGGATCAGCTGGTACTTTTTTTAGTCGGAGTCGGCTATTTATGAAAAGCTTGCACGAGTGAAAGTCTCTCCCATTTGAATGACTGGATTGTCGACTCCGCTTGCTCGAACCACATGACGGGCGATGAGAAGAAGTTTCTGAACATGCGTCCCTATGATGGAAATCAGGTTGTTGTGACAGCGGACACCTCGACCTGTGAAGCACATGGGTGATTCCCGGATTGCTGCGAGATGTCGGTAAGGGACCGCATACTTCGTGGGTGTACCATGTCCCAGGCATGACGAAGAATTGGTGGTCTCTTTCACAGATAACTGAAAGAGGACGACTTCTTTGGACCCGACGTTCCCGTATTTGGACAAAGTGTCCGGCAGATGTTCTCCTGTGATGGAGAGGAAGAGATGCAGTCCGTGTACATTATGTCTGCGGAAACGGTATATGTCGAGAGGACGCGACGGAATGAAACTCCTGATCTGTGGCATGGGAGGCTGACGTATGTATGATACCACAAGCTGGAAAAGATGTCTAAATTTGGGCTTTTCCAGGTACTTCCCGACGTTGGAGTTATTTACAGATACGTTGTGCGCGGGATTTGTCATAAGTCACACTGGTGAGCATTCCAGGAGTCGAAGTTCATGGCGACGGAAGCCGTCGGAATTGGTTCACACAGATGTGCTCGGGAAATTCCAGCATCCTTCGGTGAGTGGCATGCTAAACTCACTGTCGATTGATTACTGTCGATTTTCACTTCTTTCGACGAGAAGCCTTTCCGAAATAGATGGGCGTTCTCGATAAGTTCGACGGAGTTTCGTGCTACAGTGGAAGTGGAAGTTGGTCGCGACGATCTGCTGTTTACGATCCTACAATGGTAGAGAGTATACGTCGAAGGAGTTTGACAAGTACCTCGACGAAGAACAGAATTCGAAAAAGCAAATCTTCCGCAGCAGAACGGTGTAGCAGAGCGAAAGAATCGGCACCTGGCTGAGACGTGTCGAAGTATGCTGCACGCAAAGAATGTACGCCCCCGTATTGGGCTGAATGCATGATGACTGCGGCGTATGTGATCAATCGCTTACTGCAACCTCGACTGGGCTTTCTGTCTCTGTATTCAGGAGAATGTTCAGTGTTTAGAGAAAGATTCGTTAGGGCTTTCACCGCCGTCAGTTCGGGTGGTTTACGGGGATTATATCGGATGAGGTAATAGTAAGCCCGACGGTCAGTAAACATATGTAATATCGGAAGTCGGAAAGATCTACAGCTACTGCCTGATCTGCATCTAAACATCTTCCGCCATAGGCACCACGTCGCGACGATGACATTGATGAAGCAATCGACAGCGGCAGCAGCAGCATCAGGATCATAGTAGACGGACTCGGCTGAGAGGAAGCAGGCAAGCAAGCGCGACGGAGCAAAGCAAACAGTAGAAGCAGCAGAAGCAGTGTTATTATGTCTGTCTTTAGGCCAACTTTCCCCGACGAAAAACAGTAGTTTGTGACTTGTCTCGCGTCTCCTCCTGGGGATGTTCTTTTCCCATATTTTCTCTAAATAAAGATGCTGTGACGGGCAAAAAAAAGGTAATGAAATGAAAGCTAGTGCCATCCCAGCCCCACCGGCCGTTGAAGAGGCCATCCCGCAAATGATTCATATTAAAAAAGTAATCGTCAGTTTGAGTTCCCCGGTTCGGTGAATAAATCGAGTTCAATCAATTCGAGGGCTTACATTACCGACGAAAGGCGATGCAGCATAAGCAAGAGAAGCTGGAGAATCAGCAGAAGCAGGATCAAATCGACGCCTGCTGTTGCGAGGCGTAATTATGTGACGGGAGGATTTAGAATACCGAGCTGGGGTTGTCGGTGCCTTCGACAAGTCTCATATCGGACAAACAACAAATAGGCCTACGCCCTCGGCGCTTTCCGGAAAAACCCTGCTTGTATTTTTTGTTGAAATGGGATGGTCTTCAAACTCCCGAGATGCAGTCTAGACTGCGGGCTCTCCCCTTTCTGACTGGACTGACTCGGGGAAGGTCTTTACCTCCTCCAGAGCATGCTTCACAGCCACTCATTCGTCCTGACCAAACAGTAGAATCTATCTCTCAGCGATTCCTTTATCTGCGGAGTACCCCTTCCCAACCAGCCCGCCCGATCGATCGTCGGTTGATCGGCGAATGAATAGGGGTTGAGATGGTTCGACAGTTGTCGGAACGAATCATTTGTTTGCTTTCTCAAACAATGATTAGGGGGTCGTCGTTCCGCCCCCTATTTTCCACCATTACAGCTGGTGTTGACCAGCTTTGCGATACGGACGGACACGAAGAAGAACGCAGGTGATTCATCAGAAATGCAAAAGAGAATGACGACTGATTCCCGACCCAGAGTTAATGACTCAACCACAAATATGTTGAATGAAGGGGGATGGATTGCTTACTCTCAGCCACGGGGTATAAGGAAATCCCTTGACTTCGCTTATGCTCAGTCGACGTGAGGCGGGCGGAGATTCCATTCGAAGTAACGTAAACAGGATTCTTCCATGCACCATCTTCAAAACTTCTCGGGATCCGGAGTTTTTCGAGAAAAGGTCCCATCCTTCAATATCATGATTGGGTCGAGACCAGGCCAGATCATAAGTGAAATATCATGATCGGGTCGACCAGGTCAGGCCCGATCATGAGTGAATAGAAAATCGAAAACGTACATTGCTGTTCCAGCGGAAATTCTCTGTTTAATTCTACCACTTCTACTAGGAGTAGCCTTTTTAGTGCTAGCTGAACGTAAAGTAATGGCTTTTGTGCAACGTCGAAAGGGTCCTGATGTAGTGGGATCGTTCGGATTGTTACAACCTCTAGCAGATGGTTCGAAATTGATTCTAAAAGAACCTATTTCACCAAGTAGTGCTAATTTCTCCCTTTTTAGAATGGCTCCAGTGGCTACATTCATGTTAAGTCTGGTCGCTCGGGCCGTTGTACCTTTTGATTATGGTATGGTATTGTCAGATCCGAACATAGGGCTACTCTATTTGTTTGCCATATCTTCGCTAGGTGTTTATGGAATTATTATAGCAGGTCGGTCTAGTAATGTCGGGGGGCGGCCGTTCGGTCGCCTATGATAGACGGACCAATTGGTCAAAAATGGGTTTGTGCCGCAGGTGTTGAACGATCTACTCTACACAGGTGTGGGCGTCACAGGTCCCGGCGATTCCATCGGGCGTCAGGCTGCATAGCTACAGGGATTCCATCGCCGTCGTTTCGCAAGCCTTTGTCATTGTCAGTCAACTGACGTAGGGCGAATAGCCCCCTGCGAATCCGTAAATCTTTTGAGCATGCCGCAAAAAAAAGGATGGTCCCCTATGCATTTCATTCTTTCCGTTCCGGAAAGAATGTTTGTACCGTCACCCTCCATCATGGTGAACCTCTCCTTGTGATCGGGATGAGGTAGATGCCTCCCAGCCGGGGGGCAGATCGAATCGGAGTTTCCTTAGGTAGCCACCGACCTACAGTTATCCTTAAACTTCTGTGCTTGGTGGAGAAGAAGCGAACGACGGGTACGCTCGCTTGCTGTCTTGTTCTCTGCCGCGGACTGGGATCGCTCGCCATCCCGGCCCTCTAGAAGAAAGTTGGAGCAACATTGTATGAGAACATATTACCCATCTTCGGGGACAAGGGGCGGAACGACCTCTCGATCTACTTACTGCAGCCCAGGACGGGCGTCGTCGTCTAGGCGTTCCCTGTTGCTCTGATCTCCCCTACGCCTAGGACGTTGTCTGGGCCGACGAGCCATAGTTAGTTGCTGTTTCCATTTGGTTGTTTTTTCTCGTTGTTGATACCGGCAAGACCCAGCCAGATGATGATGTCTGCTGGTTGGTAGTGAGAGGACTCGTCAGTACCCGCAAAAAAAGGGGCGCTGGTGAAAAAACAATCATTTGATTGAGTTTCTTGCTCTCCCTTAGCAGCGGGAAAGGAGTCTATCTATCTGCCGGGATTTGGTAGATTTCCCCAACGCAATTCAAAAACTGAAATTCCACGAATCCCTGAGGTGGATAAGTCCGACGACTCAGCAGCAGTGCGGAATTGAGTTTTTCGTCCGGTGGATCTGATCTATATTCCGGGGGCAATACATACCAAAAGGTTCGACAGAAGGAAGGCGCATGACGAGTATATAACCAACCCACCCTTCTGTATAACCTATTCACCTCCGTGATGCATAAGGGAAATGCACGTTTGTGATACCGTCAGTCGGGATGCATAGGGGAGTCAACCTACGAGCACGGAAGAACGTGGGTACCACTGACTGTGGTCAGATTCTGAGCCCTTTTGATTACTCCATAGAAAATAGGAAGAAAGGGACAGCCATTTCTGGCTGCTCCTTTCGTATCTCGACAAAAAAAGTCGGCGAGCGAAGTGAGGGATCAGGCGGAGGTCTCGTTTCAGAACCCGACATTCACTCCGGCATATCGCACCCCCCCAGTCCCCATGCGCCACGACGATCCATATCTGAGGTCCGGGATTGGACGTCGCCCTGTGTACAGTGAAGAATACCTGGAAGAAAAGGTCCGGTCCCTTTTCCGTGCCACCACCAACCAGCCCCTGAAACTCGGAGGGATTTTTGCCGTCACCCAGATGTCACCATACTCTCTGGCATGAAGGTACCGACGAAGTTCAACAAGTACAACGGCATTGGTGACCCCACCTATTACCTGACAACTTTTGTAGCGATTGCCGTGGACGTCGGAGACAATCCTCCTCTCCTTCAAAAAGGAATCCTACCCAGTGAACAGAAGGAATCACCGCGAAAAAGTCAGTGAAAAGAAGGACTGACTTGTCCCTCCGTAGATCCGTAGTCGTTCGACGTCGGAAGTCAAATTCCTACGAGATCTATCTTCCATATTTTTTTTCTGGTTCTGACGGGGATCCCTGCCTTTCTTTCTGTATCCCGGCTTGGTTTCTCAAAGTCTTTTCCTGCTCCCTGAAACGGTACCTCTGACACTGACGTTCCGGTACTCTCTTCCGTCTATTCCCTGCCCGGGAAGGAGGGGGTATATGCATCTCTGGAGGGTCCCTGGTACGGTTCCCATGCTTTTCTCGATCCCTGTGCCCGGTCCCCGGCTTGCTACCTCGATCGATGAATCAATCGGTTCCAACCCAACCAGCTCTGCTTCGGTAGCGTAGGGTGACGCTCTCTTTTCGGAAATTCTTTCAACAAGAAAAAGGGGAATCGACAAGCCGGGAAAGAAGGGGTTGAATCGAGTAGATCGAGTAGAGTAGTTCGACGCTCGTCGGGAGGAGCAGTCCGCGATAAGTCATACGAAAATACCCTCGTTCGTGGGCCCACCAGTCGTCAAATAGCTGGTCAGACGGGTTGAACTTGACGATTTAGGTTTTCAGTCTTGCCTTGCTTTCCCCGACCAGTGAAGTGAGCCAGTCCACATGAGGCAATCGGTAGTGGTTAGGACGGCCGTCAGTACCTGGTTTCGTAGCCCAATCCGTAGCGTAGTTCTTTCCTTCTCTTTCCACGGAAGAGCTCCGCTGCCTTCTTTTGACTACGAGCTGGATAAAGACAAAAAAATCTCCCTTCCAGATATGGATAGACGAATCAGGATCCGGGTTTTGCTTTGAGCGCGAGGTGATAGAGTTTAGGCCGACGACTAGAGGTAGAGTTCAAAATGCACTTCCTTGCCGGTCTGCCCTTCGTCATTGTTGGTTTGCTTTGAATATTGGACCGACGGCTCGATCGACCACTTCATCATCTGAAGGAAAAGCTCGCTATAGAGCAATAGCGCTGTGACAAAGAGAGAAATCTCCATTCCATGCACCGACGGGGTCCCGAAGCAGAAACAATTGTGCTACGACGTCTCGTAACGTAACTCAGGGCTGTTTTAGGGCGGCATCCGGTGGAGAGGACTTCGGATACATCTCATTCCGGTCGGTGACTCCTTCTTTCAATGTATTTGTTTCGGGCACTGGCCATTTTGTCTAGTCAATCTTTCTGTCTCTCGGGACTCGATCGAGTCATTCGTCGTATGTACTTGTCATTAGTAATGGCTTTAGTCTATCTTTCAGGCACTCGGGCCTTTACTTCTGGCTTTAGTCACTCTTTCGTCGTTTTCGTCACTTGTCATTCAGGTACGGGGATTTGTAAATAAACTCCACTCTTTCTTTCTGGGCGACTCACCTCTTTCGGGCAATCAACTCTTTCTTGTACCTGGCACTAGTCAAATTGTATCTCGGTTCATGGCATGTCACAACGACTGTATCGGCTTCTCGTAATTCCGGGCACTCGGCGCATGTCTTTGATCAACACCGGTTCCGTCACTCGTATCTGGTTGAACCAGTACTTCCTTTCCTTGCATCAAACTCTCAAAGTCTGTCGGCGAATAAGGGATTGTCTCTGTCGGAATCGAGGTCAGATCGACGACTGGCATGAAGTGATGGGATTGAACTTTCACTCTCAGGTGAGGCATTTCCTCTATCGACGCATTACTGCCGGAAATGACGAAACTAGGCAATAGACGCCGGGATGGCAAGAAAGTGTTCCGCTGTGGTCAATCGAATCTGCAACTCGGCTTTCTCATCTCATTCCGAAGGAAAGGTCAGCTTGGCGAACTCTCGGGAAGGCGAATCAGGGACTGTCGGAATCGAACTCGATGTGCACCAAAGAAGTATGGTCAGTGTGAAGCTGTAGGAAATCCCAGATATAGATCTGACACCCTCTTTCGACGTGAGTGAAGTTAGCTGAGGGGAATGCTCTGACGTAACCAGTCCTGCCAGTCGACAGGGGGGTTCGGGGGGAACCCCCTCTTTCGTCATTTTCCGGCTGACGTCAAGAGAAGGTTAAAGACGGAAAATTAAAAGGAAAGGCGGAAAGAGAGATTTTCTCTACACAACTCGGGAAGACCCCCCGAAAGATTGGGATTGGAAGTGTTCCATCCTGACATATCGGGCGGAAGGTTCTGTGATTGTGATCATTTACGACGACGCCTTCTGATATATGAAAGACGATCTGCAGTATAGTAGCAGCGACGAAAGTTGCTGTGACATAAAATATTCCGCGCCATGATTGGATTTTCTGTCTGGTGGTGTGCCAGTCTGGCATGGAAATCTGGAAGGCAAGGACGTCCGATAGCATGTTTGGCTTTATTGAGGCATATGTGGTATGTCCGAATCCCCTCGACGAAGCCCTTTCTACCCTATCGAGACAAGAATAACACTCTCATCTTTCCAACCGGGGAATTTGTTGGAGTGTACTATAGCGAAGAGTTAAAGTATGCAAGAGGCCTAGGCTACACTGTTCTCCCAATCTCAGGCTACCTCTGTCGAGAGGAAGGAAAGCCCATTCAGGGACTTTTTCCGCTCACTCTGTCGAGAGCAGGTTAGAGGCAAGGAAAGAAGGTAATGAGGCCGTCGGCCTATGTGTACAAGATCCTTATGAATTCGCTATACGGTAGATTGGTCCTCCACCCTAAAAGCACGACAACCGAGGTCTGCGATGAAGATCGATACAAACATTTGATCAGGTATAGTGAGTTGATATTCGGTGATATGCTTAGCGAGAACAACTACATCGTTGCCTACCATAGCAATACCGGGACGGGCTCAGATTATTGGAACCCACCGAAGAACTCTGCTGTCCAACTAGCTGCAGCGATCACTGCCTCTGCGACGGATCTATATGTACCCGTCATATCTCGACGAGAGGACTGCTACTACACGGACACAGACTCAGTTGTGCTTGGTCAGCCGCTACCTAAAGAAGTGATTTCTTCTTCTGTCTTAGGTCAGTTTAAGCTAGAGGACAGAGTCATGAAAGGATACTTTTGAGCACCGAAATACTATTTCTACATCGCCTCCGATGGCACCAATGTACTCGACGTACAAGGGACCAGCGAAAAACCAGGTCGAGCCAGAATGGTTTGAGTCACAGTACGCGGACCCATCTCGTACAGAACTGGTACCGGTGGAAGCCAACTTCCGGATTGATTGGCACACTCTGGAAATCATCGACGAAAGACACATTGGTCAGGCTTGGTCTCCAGCTGGGGACCAAGAGGATACCAGTATATCACAGAGATGTCTGGGTGGATACTGATCCAATTGATATCAAAGACTTGTCTTGCCTCGATCACATTGGTAAACAACTCCACAAATCACTGACGGAATGATGTAATACAACTACAGACTGAAAATAACATTCTCAATGAGAAATTATCTCAGAAGGAAAGAGAGATTGCCGAGAGATACAAAGATATGAAATCACAGTTTGATGCTGTGAAGAATACAGATAAAAGGATGCACACTCAATCCACTACAGAGATACAGACAGGGCTTACTGAAGACAGAACGCTCTCCGATAAATAAAGTACCCCACCGTAGTTGTCCCCCTGTCAGAGTATAACTGATGTCGTTCTCCGGCTGTATGTCTTCGGCGCCGGGTGCCCGAGGACCTCTCATAGCAGGAGTCATACAGGGTTGCGACACCTGATATATCGAAATGAACTGACGCCCAGGCAAATCCCATGTTGTACTTCGAAAACAGAAAAACAAAGGAACGCCATGTTCCAGCAATCGTCGGTATCATTTTTTATCAGAGATAGAGAATCTACAAATGTTTGCTCTCTGTAAGGACTTCGACGAGCTTTCTTTGGAGGACAACACAGGTGGTTCTTCTTCTTCTTCTTCTTCTCGGAGACGTCGTGCAACCTTCGTCTTATGGTTCCTTTCATCGTTTCATACGCAGTTGGACACATTCTCTTTGGAGCCAGCCTATTATTGATCAACTACGAGCTCCTTTTCTCGACCTTCCTCGCCATATTCTGGATTCATCATTCCAGTCGTATGACCTCTGTATGGGTTTTGGTTTTCGCTTTCGTCCGGGTCAGTCAGAGTTCTTAACTCGACGAATTGAAGTTACCTGAATCCTTTGATAGGTTGTCTTTTTTAAGTAATTCTCGTCGGTTTATCTTATAATAGCCGACCTCTTTCTGCGAATTCGTTGTTATCTTTTAGCTGTTCCGGAGCCGGTTTGCGTGGTTTGGTCACCTCAGAGTTCACTCAAACATTGGTGGAGGTAATTACGTCATTCTGACGGTTGCTATGGGCGTTTCGTCGGTTCGTGTCTGCTTGGGCATTGGTTGTACTGTCTGGTACGCGTTTGCGGCAGGCTCTGCCAATCACCCCCCCGCGGGTGGCGTGTTCGCTCCTTTGGACTCGTATGATCCTTTTTTTAATATGTCTCATTATGCGCCTGGCTTTCGTCGTCTCGGTTTTGTTGAAAGAAACGACGTTTCTGCATCGGTGGTGTCTGCTTTGGAGAATGATCCCCCTTTTGCGGAGATAACAATCCCTGCAGGAGGCCCTATGCGTCGACGGCTGTCGGTTTAGGTGTGATGGTTGCTTTCTTTCGTCGCGGTCGGTCTAGTTCCGGGAGATTCCGGAGTAATGAAGGTACAGTAATAGGATGATTATGATTGGAGTAAGCACGCGTCAGGATGATTCTGATTAGATTCCGCACACTGAAGAAGAGTAGTTTAGTTTCTCCTCCTCGTTCGTCTTTTCAGTTTCTTCCTTCCCCTACCCTCGATTTTGACGGGACGATTTTTGTTCTGTCGAAAGTTCACTTGTGCAGCTGTCTGCTGATATTGACGTCGGTATATAGACGAATTGACGGAAAATTCTCTATATAGTCTGTCTCGCTACCGATTAGCTGTTATTCAACAGAAAATCGTTTCAGGTTTATACGTTCTATCTCCGCTACGACGTTCGTTTCTTCGACGAAGGTGGAACTCTCTCAGTTTTACTCTGATACGCTACCTGATTGTCCCGATATCATGATTGGGAATTGCTCGGATCCAGATATGCTTTGTGCAATTATTTATGATAAAGAGGATGTATTGGTTTCCATGGGATTATCAATTATGTTATTGCGTCTTTCTTATGGTCGCTTGCCAGAAGATGGTTACCGATTAGAAGATCAGGTTGATTCCTTTAATTACAGTCTTCAACAAATGGGCCCGGTGGATAGACTATACAGGCTTGACGTCAGCGGCTTCCTGCAAAGACTATTCCAATCAGTCTGATTTTAGATGACGGTTAAACCGTCTAGTTGGAGAAGGTTCTGTTTATAAACTAATTTCATCTTTACGTCTATCTCCCTATCATTGATGATGATGGAAATTACCGGTCAGATATGACGCTTTGGTGGTATGCCAGCAGTGGGTGAAATCACGAGGGTATTATTCAATATAGTCGTCAATGGACATCTTCGATCGTGAGTTTCCCAAAAGGTTTCCTGGGATAGCATTTTTGAGATTTGAAAATGAAGTTTATATTTCGACGGGCAGGAAATGATGAAGTGAGATTCGACGATAAAGCAGGGTATGCGCTATTGGAAGAACTCGGTCTGGCTGGAAAGATCGTGTCTATTGGACCAGATGATGAACCCCTTCTGTGTTATTATTATGACGATAATTTTTGTGGACTCATCTCGTGACGGTACACGTGTGTGATCCGATATCCCATTTTTAGGGGAAGGGCGTCGAGGGACCTCGAAAGAATGGCTCCTGCTGACCGAGAGTTCGACGAGATGAGGATGAGGATCCGGATTCACTTCGTCGCATCGGGACCAGCTTCCTGCACGGGGGAAGGAAGGGTACATAGACATACGGAACGATAGGCCTGGCCGCGTCGCGTCGAGAGTGAGGTCTCCTAGTGGTTGGTTTCCGTCACCGGCGAATGAGGTTCGAGCGATGGGGGGAATCCTGTTTTCCGGTTCCGGCGTACGAAAATCAATGTACCGCTTCGACTCCAGTAGGCACTTTGACGGAAGGGGAATTCCTTAACGAGACAGAGACGGGTGACGGCATGTCGACGGAGACAGAGAACAAGAGAAGGAGAGGCCTCGCCGCGTCGAGAGAGAGAGTGGGAATGCGGCTTCTCCTGCTTCTCATATGGAATGCCGGTAATGAGGCTTTCAGTGATAGAGATTTCCGGCGTAGGGACACACAGAACGTAGTTCCAGGGCTTCGGTCGCCGGCTCCTCTGTCATCAGGTCACCAACTTCCTTGACCTTCCGGCACTGGGCAGGCGTCAGCCCCCATACATGGTCTTACGACTTTGCGGAGACCTGTGTTTTTGGTAAACAGTCGCCCGGGCCTGGTCACTGCGACCCCCTTTGTGAGGAGGCACCCCTTCTCCCGAAGTTACGGGGCTATTTTGCCGAGTTCCTTAGAGAGAGTTGTCTCGCGCCCCTAGGTATTCTCTACCTACCCACCTGTTTTCTTTGATCGGACCACATCCCGTGATGCCGTACCAAACCGAGTAGCTTTTCCTGCTGCTATTGGATGAGCTGTCTCATCTGCCTCAATTCCTACCGTCTGTGGATGGAGCTGAGCGAGGAGCGGGAGCAAGCTTTCCTCTACGCCCCACTCCCTGGGATGATCTACCAACACCGACGACCGTCACCATTTTCCCCATACACCAGTTCTGATTTCTGAATCTGAGTCTTCTTCTCTTGCTTACCCAGAAATTCTTTTTATCTCGATTCTATCTCGAACCAAATCTTTCCCCCGCCCCATCTGATTATAGGGCTTTATCCCGCTCTATGTAGCTCACCTTTTCGAAAGAGGTTGGTTCTTCCTATTGGACGCAAGTCGTCAAGCCGGTCCGGTCGTCTCCGATCATTTGGAATAGTGGACGCGATTCACCTATATTGTAGGAGAGTGATTTTCGCTTGGCTTGGCCGTCGGTGGGTGTTTAGTCTCGTCGCTCTGTCTGAGCCTCTGGTGGTTGTTTAGTCTTCCCGAGCCTATATCTCTTCTTCCAGCCATCCACGGTCTCGTTTCATCCCCGAGGATGAGCTTCTCAACTCGTCTAGGCAAAGCAGCCCGACTCTGACGACTGGGATTTCCATGCGCTCATGCTCGTCGATCTACACGGGAAGTTGATGTCGGTGTTGGTGTTCATCGAGCCGGAATTGATTGATCCAATGAGTTTCCTGCCGGAACCGAAGAACCTATCGCTGGTGTTGAAGATGATTGTGTTGATCCTCACCCGTCGCTATCCGATGATGAGATGAGTCTGTGACACCAGATTTACTAATCCGACGTAATTCGAGATAAAATCTCGAAGGAAATCAAACTTCTTCTTTTCCACGTCGCATGATATTTGATGAGTATTACGGAGCCGAATGTCGAGTCTTCTTTCTGAATTAGCTCACATCCATTGCTAGACGTTCGAAATAGTGGTTGCGTCGCTATCTTCATCTGAGAAAGAGCAATTTCGACTTGACTTCCCGACATAAGTGATTTGACTGATGTCATATGAGCGAGAATCGGGATCCCTTATTGAATGGTGCCCTCCCGGAGCGGTCTCTGAAGGCCAATCTTTCAGGGTCAGGTCTTTCTTTCCATTCGAGGTCACCAGCCCGGCTACTCAAAAGGTGTTGGGAACCGGAGAGTGGGACAGTGAAACTAGACCCCCAGACGGAAGGTGCCAATGTAAAGTCTCCGATATTATGATCTATGCTATACTTCTCCTGCGGTTACTGTGCTCGCCTCTACAGAAGATGACGGATGCGCATTCGAGATCGTTCAACTCTTCCCCGGTCTCGTATCACAACACCGCTTCGACAGCCCGGAATAAAACGGCGTCGCTTGTCCTGCTCCTGCTGCTGTTGTATGAACTGACACATCCGCTTGTACTCGGTAACATCTTTCATAGGGCAGACCTTCTCCACTCCGATACGTCGCTTTCTTACCAACGACGAGTGGAAAGTCTCGGGCAACAACTCGTAAACTCAAACAACTCGACACTCGCATCATTGAAATGACTTATGACGATAGAAGCTCATAGAAGACATTTGTCAGCCCTGCCTGACGGGCTTTCGACTCTTTCAACTGGGAAAGGAGATGTTTTTTATTGACGAAGCAGCTGTGGTTGTTGGTAGCTCTTCCACGTCGGTCGGCTATACCGCATACACTTTGTCCCTAGCGACTGGCATCGAGCTCATCACTCAGCAGCAGACAACGACCTAGCGACGGTCAAACCGGTACGCAAGTATTCCAGCAGGTGGGTAGGATATGAACTGACGTTCAGGAAAAGAGAGAGGGCAGGGGGAGTGAAGCTATCGTACCAGATGGGCGATCATCTTCTTCTAAAGTTATGCAGGGGTATCAAGCAGATGTTTCTCCAGCAGTGGTTGCGACTCTATCAAATAAATGCATGATCGGAGATAGGTCCGGCAATCGAACAGACAAGCAATCATAGCAGGCACGAAGCACCAGAAAAGGGGTGAGAGAGCCCAAAATCCCCAACCGAGGCCGCAGGATGTCGCAATAAACGAACGGGGCATTCTATTCTCAGGAAACTATGAAAGAAAGGCTGGAAAATGGTCCACCAGTTGCGACTGTGGAATAGGAAAGAGGAGTTTCGGGCTAGTGTTCAGCTCAGAGAGAAAGCAGCAGGTAGGTGGGACTCGTCATGTCGTAGTCAGACCGAGTCCAACGGTTGAACCTACCGTCATCAGTGACGAAGAGAAGCGTGGGATTCCATCGTCTCTACTCTCCTGGAATAAATCTCCAGGCCTGTCAAAGACTGCTCACTTACGAAATAGGCCTGTGAGGAAGAAGATCGGGAGGTAGGAAGGTAGGAAAGAAAGGCAGTGTAGGGAAAGTGGAAAAGCAAAAGAATTTCTGCATCAATGAAATGGGTGTGGAGAGTGAAGTTCCTTGCAATGAGGGAGCGATCCCATGATGGATGGAACGAAAATACGTCATTTAGTCTGATGAGCGTATGGAGATCTGCATCTGTAGATGCCTGACGTTCGACCTAGACCTTTGATGCGTCTTACCTGAAAGGCAGGAGATAGGAGCCAATAATCTCTTTGTATTGTAGTTATTGAATTGCTTGGTGTCAAATCGTCTTTTATGTAGTGAAGAAATGTCACCGAAGGAGAAGGCATTTCGTTGAACCATGCGTCGGTACTTTTATAAGTGAGATAGAGAAACGTCGGGGCCTACCCTAGCCAATCTGAACTAGAAAACCGTCAGGATGAATGAGGAAGTCCAAAGTAGTTTACTGGAGAGACGTCAGACCAGACAGCAGGCAGCAGCTGACGCAAACCTTCCCCTCTTTTCTTTTTATAAAGAAGATACTGGAGTGAGAATTCCGTTAGAGAGATCTTTTAGACGGAAGTACACGGGTGCAAGTCGACGAATCTGTTCTCTCTTTATCAGCAGTCTCCCTCCTCTACTTCTTATGATCAGAAGAAAGAGTAGAAGAAAAAACCCTGCCCGGAGAGCTATCCAATCTGACTCCCGTGCAGCCTTTTTTCTGTCGAGGGGATTTCATTGGATTGGGTCGCTGTCTTCTTTTTCTCCCGCGGCATAGGACAAGACGGGGCCGTAACTCTATTGTAGACCGGTTTTCATAAACGTCGTTGTGGAGATGCAATCCTCCCCTTCACAGTACGTGCCTGCCAATGAAATGACGAATACCGTTCAGGTGTTCAGGTAGTTGGATAAGCCAGTAGTGGAGAACTCATGTGTAATTAGAGTGAATCCATGCTTATCGACGCCTTCTGGACCGGACCAGTCGAAATCGCGGAGTATTGGATGAAGCGACGAATGAATGGCGCAAAGATGGAAGAAAAGGAATGGGCTAAAGAATACCTCGATGCCTAAAAGAATGGAGTCGGTCTCTCATCTGTTGGTTGATCGACGGGCATCGTCGAAACTGACGTATTTCCCGTTTCGAGAGAGCTGATTGACTGTGACGTCAGCTCTCTTTTTCTCCCCATATTTGACACGTCAACCCCAGCAGAGCAGTTCTTTCTTTCGTAGTAGATCACGTGGAAATGAAAGAAAAGGTGGGAGCACCAAGCTCAGACTGTCGGGCTCGGTACCACAGCGACGAAGTCGTCAATCCACGGAACGTCGTGCGCCGACGAAGTCAGTTCAGCCTGATCTGACTTTTCTCACTCACCATGGGAGGGAGTGCTTTCTTTTAGTTGGCAAGCACGAGTCAGCTAAGGAGAGGCGGAACCTTTTGACGGGTCCAGGTACTGGTGGTTGGTCCTGTCGTCAAATGGATTGTCTTGATCTCATCTTCTCGGTCTGCATTACATTAAACAAATGAATGCCAGATATAAATAGACATTACTGGGGTTCATCCCCCCATGAGCGACGAGCCTCAATCTTCGGAGGGAAATGGCGTCTATAGCAGCCCTTTGGACATGCGTCATGTGGGATTCCCTACGTCACTCGGATTGAGTAGCCCACGGAGCGGTAAACGACCGTCAGGCCTAGCAACGGAACTGCTAAACGGATTGGACCAATTGCCAAAGGAAGAAGCAGGAAAGCAAGCTTCAGAAGCAAAGGCGCAGATGAAAGACGTACATAAGACTTTCTTTTGATGAGAGATTACTTTCCGGAAAGGTATTGCTGACGGTCCTCGTGCCATGCTTCGTCCCCTTTCGCAGCATTCTCCTAGAGGAAGGAAGATGGGCTTTCTGAACTGGCTTACTTCCTGGAATGTGCCTTTGGACGGTCTCTTTCTCTTTGCCTTGTCCGTCGTGGGTATTTCATGCCGTTTCAGAGCAGTTCTTACGCTTCCAGACATGAGAGGAGAGATCGTCAGAGGTCGGTTACCTTTTTCAACGGTAGGAAAGGGGATACGGTATCTCGGCTGTACTGATGGCAGCTCTTTCTTTTTTTCCTTTTAGACTCGCTTAACTCGACGCGTCGGCTTTGACCTGGCGAGTCGGACTGGGTATGAAGTTCTGTTCTGGATAAAGGCAGCGACAACGATTGATATAGGCTCCATAACTGAGTTGAGTTTGCATTGGCTAGATTCAACGTCTATGAAAAGATCATGAAAAGACTTCTGCTGAGATAAGTGAAGACCAACTTCAGTCCGATGAGCGTGAATACCAAAAAAATCTTTCCTGACGTCCTTCATGGCATTTGTTTTTCCGAAAGACTGTAGGAGAGAAAAGTCGAAAGACTTCCTGTCAATCTAATGTCACCCACATATAAAAAGACTATCTCTATAGGAAGGTTAAATCGACGATGGAGCTATATGCCGTCGGAGCAGAACAATCCAGAGCCGACGTGACGAAAGTACTCCACCTTTCTTCGCATGCCCTTTCCGCTTGTCCTCTTTTGCCCTGCAAAAGTCGAATGGGGATCACTACTCCCATAAGACATCCCTGATCGGGCAATAGCGTAGATACAGTAGAGTTCGCGCTTCTTTAATTCTACCGTTCGATAGTCGGAACTCTTGGCCTCTGAGTCCATCTCCGTTTAGGTCTAACTCGACGAAATTGTGTAAGTGAAGTGAAGGCGGATCGACGCTTATACTCGTCGATTATCTTGTCTCCACTCCTTTGGGCCAGAAGAAAGGCAGGAGAGAATGTTATCAATAAGCCAGCAGATATCTGAGATCCTGTCCTCACTCATGAATGGACTCTTTCTGTCCGACTTTTTGGTATTTCCGCTGCTCCCTCCGCGTCGGAAGTACGCTCTCTTCTGCGAATATGGTATCTCAGGCTGAAGCCGATCAGACGATTTTACCCGTCGTATTATCGTCGTCGGATCTTTGAGAATGTCGATATTGTCAAAGATCGCACTCGCTCTTTTTGTAGAAAAAAGTATACTTTCCGGGGCTTGCCTCTTTTTTGAATATTGAATAGTCCCCACCTTCCGTCATGAAGGCCCACTGAAGCTGAAACGTCGCTCTTTTTCACGTAGAACATCGCGCCACCATACGAACATGGTATATAGTACAGAGATGAGGCCCAAACTGAGAAGTAGAGGGGGAAGCGCAGGAAGAATGTGCAATTGGTCCAACGGGCTGTGGGGACGGAAAATATATTGCTGGGCCAGCGCGTCTACGGCATTCGCAAAATCCCCACTTTTATCAGCCTTTTCGTGGAGATCCGCGGAAACGTGCTGTAGAAAGTCCACACGTCGAGGATTCCGAATGGACCGCTTCCCCCAAGACATGGGGGCCATCTTCCCTCCAATGACCATATCCTCCCGATTCAGCAATAGTGGAAACCTGATCTACAATTCGAGTTTGTAACTCCCCCCCTCTCTGAATAGTGCCTTCAGAAAGGACAGAATCCACATCGGAACCCACAGAAGAAACAGAATCCCCTGAAAATGAAGGGGACCCCGGGGCATTCTGCGGTTCGTAAATTTCCACCCGAGGAGATAGGGCGGGGCAATTTACATTCTCGAAAATACCAGAAAGTGGCTCCATTCCCTCAGTAGCGGCTGGAACCGCCGACAGGGGAGGGGATTGAGGAGCAGACTCGACGATTCAAAGATGAGACGACGGGTACCATAGGAGACTGCGCATAAATCTCACTCGACGAGTCTGTACTTTCTTTTTCTCATTTTATTTTCTACAACTTTTCTTTTTACGCTTCGCCACACGTGAGGAAAAGGGAATCGAACCCTTCTCCAGTATCCCCGGATGCTCCAACAACCCACCCCTCGATTCCTGCCGTGAACGACCGCTTTCTTTTAGTTCGACGTTTTTTGATCGAACATTCTTTCGATTTGCATGTTTCCAGCATATGCCTTGTGACAGAAATTTCTCGATCGAGCGGAGAATAGCTGACTCATACCGGGACGGGAAGGCGACGGTCCAACAAGAAGAATAGAGGGATGCCGAGAAAGGCGCTGAAAGCACTCGACTGAAAGGAGAGATCTCTTTGACCATTCCCAAGAGAAATACCAATCGGGGAGACAATTGGCTCAATAAAATAGACATAGTCTGGTTCACCAAAGAGCCGTCATCGTCACGTCACTGCCTCGTCAACGTCGACTTCCATCTCCTTACATCGGTACGTCGTTTTCTGGTCCAGGAAAAGCAGACAGGGTAGTTCAACCGGAAAAAAGCAGGGAATGGAAAAAAGCGTAGAGTAGCCGGAGCAGGAAGCGGTGAGGACGTCAGTTGACAAGTAGATGATGAATTGGAGTCAGAGAGAAACCGACGATCTAGCTTTTTCTTTGCCTGCCTCTGTTCGAGCGACGCCTTTTTCACCACTCTTTCGGAGGGTTGAGCCCATACTCCCTTTTCCTCTCTCTTTTTGAGAGTCTTCCTTTCGCGCTCGACAGTCCGCTT